GCAGTTACATATCCAGGACCCCTGACACAAATCGACGCGTCGCGAGTTCCATACAGATTACTTCTCAATACAACTTCTTTCAAATTCATTAAAATTTCATGTACTGATTCTTGAATACCTACTATGGTAGAATATTCATGCGGTATTTTCTCAGATTTTGCACGTGTGATACATGTTCCTTCCATTTCTCCAAGCAAAGCTCTTCGCATCGCAATGCCTATTGTGTCGGCTTGACCTTTCATAAGTGGAGACAGAATAAAGCGTCCATAATAAAGACGCTTACTGTCTGCTCTTGATTCAACACACTTCCACTGTAGTGTCCGAGTAGATACTGTTACTTTCTCTCGAACCATAGTAATATTATTTGATCAGATCATTGAGTTGTTTATTTCTCTTGAAATCTCTTCAATGTTTATTTCTACACACGTCTTTTTTTAGGAGGTCTACAGCCATTATGTGGCATAGGGGTTACATCCCGTACGAAACTTAATAGTATACCACTTCTACGAATAGCTCGTAATGCTGCATCTCTTCCGAGACCGGGACCCTTTATCATGACTTCTGCTCGTTGCATACCCTGATCCACTACTGTACGAATAGCATTTCCTGCTGCGGTTTGAGCAGCAAATGGTGTTCCTCTTCTTGTACCCCTGAATCCACAAGTACCGGCAGAGGACCAAGAAACCACCCGACCCCGTACATCTGTAACAGTCACAATGGTATTGTTGAAACTTGCTTGAACATGAATAACGCCCTTTGGTATTCTACGTGCACTCTTACGTAAACCAATACGTCCATTCCTACGTGAACCAATCTTTGGTATGGGTTTTGCCATATTTTATCATCTCATAAATATGAGTCAGGGTTATATGGATATATCCATTTCATGTCAAAACGGATCCTTTATTTTTATTTGTACATCGGGTCCTTTAGAGAGTCCCTTTTAGAAAGATTATCCTTGTCTTTGTTTATGCCTCGGGTTGGAACAAATGACTATAATTCGTCCCCGCCTACGGATCAGTCGACATTTTTCACAAATTTTACGAACAGAGGCCCTTATTTTCATATTTGTCATTCCTTACCTTAACTGAATTCCGAATCTACTTCTTGGAAGAAAATAAGTTTCTTAAAATTTTGAACCTCGAGTTGGATCCCCGTGAAAGGAATGTTGAAGTTTAAAAACCTGCCTAATCGTTCGAATCCTTGTTGCGGAGTCTATAAATTATACGTCCTCTGGTTGAATCATAACGACTTACTTCAATTTTGACTCTATCTCCTGGTAGTATACGTATAAAACTACGTCGGATCTTTCCTGAAACATAACCTAGAATCAGATCTTCATTATCTAAACGAACCCGGAACATACCATTGGGAAGTGATTCAGTGATTAAACCTTCATGAACCCATTTTTGTTCTTTCATTCCAGGTAAAACCCCCTTGAAGTATCAACTAATGGAGGAGGAGTGGTATTAGACAACCCGTCCTTTCTCTTTTTTTTTTTTCACAAATAGGAAGTTTCGGATTGAATTCGGATATCAGAAGGATTACCATATATAACACAAAATTTCTCCGCCGATTCCTTCTAGTCGAGCCTCTCGGTCTGTCATTATACCTCGAGAAGTAGAAAGAATTACAATCCCCATCCCGCCCAAAATTCTAGGAATTCGTTGATAGTTAGAATAGATTCGTAGACCAGGTCGACTGATCCGTTTTAAATTTAAAATAGTTCTATATGGACCTTTCTTATTCCTTCTATGTTTTAGGGTTAAAACAAAAAAAAAATTATTGCTTTCTCGATGTTTCCGCACGTTTTCGATAAAACCTTCTCGTAAAAGTATTTTAACAATGTTTTCGGTGATGTTAGTAGATGCTATTCGAACCGTTCCTTTTCTATTCATGTCAGCATTTCGTATAGAGGTTATTATGTCAGCAATAGTGTCCCTACCCATGATGAACTAAAATTATTGGTTCCTCAAAATTTGGATATAATAAACATGGTCTTTTTTTTTTTATTTATGAATTATTAAAGATATATACGTGAGACACAATCCACTAATTTAACTAATTTATCTATTTCATTCAAATAACCTACTATAACTATATCATGGTCTCATCTTATAATACCTCAGGGGCTAATGAAACTATTTTAGTAAAATTTAACTGTCTCAATTCCCGGGCGATCGCACCAAAAACTCGAGTTCCTTTTGGATTTCCTTCTTGATCAATGACAACTGCAGCATTGTCATCATATCGTATTATCATACCGTTGTCACGTTTGAGTACTTTACAAGTACGTACAATTACAGCTCGGATCACTTCTGATCTTTCTAGAGGCATATTAGGCACTGCTTCTTTGATCACAGCAACAATAACGTCACCAATATGAGCATATCGGCGATTACTAGCTCCTATGATTCGAATACACATCAATTCTCGGGCCCCGCTGTTGTCCGCTACATTCAAATGGGTCTGAGGTTGAATCATATGATTTTTAAATCTG